ACCAAGAAACCAAAAAACAATTAATTATAAAAACAAATAGCAAATATTATAGAATAGAATAAAAAAAAAAAGAAACAAAGGGAAAGTTCTTATTCGAAGCGCCTCGTGATCGTCAACCAATTCTGTGCTTCAATATAATTACCAGGAGTAAGCGTTATAGCCTGTTTCCAATACTCAGCGGCTTGAGCGAACCAAGCCTCCGCCATTTCAGAATCTCCTTGTTGAATGGCCTGTTCTCCACGGTCGGAATAGGCGGATCAATTCCCTCCCTGAGAACCGTACTTGAGAGTTTCCTACCTCATACGGCTCGACAACCAACTCTTTTGTTTTGGTGTACCAGTTTTTTAACTTTAACCTACTTTGAACTTTATATCTAATTGAATGTCTAATTGAATGAGATTTCTTATAGATTTTTTGTTTTTCTTGGATTAAACAAAAGAGAGTAATTACATGAGTTTCAAACTTTCATTTTGATTTAATTAATATATTAATTAATATAATAAGTTTTATCTTTTCTCCTACCTTCAGAAAAAAAAGCATGTCCACTGTTATTAGATATTAGAATTTTCTGAAAGGTAACTATCCCGCTTTCATATAAAAATTTATATAGAATCTTTGAAAAAGACTTTTTCATACTTCATAAAAAAGAAAAAGACTTACTGTCTTTAGGATCTGATGCTACACCGCTGCTCAATACCTTCGGGGATTACTCTATTACATAAGTAGATTCCTAAGATTTATCTCATATTATGATATAAATAAACAGCTCTTGTTGTGTCGGTCCAAAACCTTTCCAATGGATCTTTACGGTGCTTCCTCTATCAATTAAATCTTTTTTTATCCATAGAAAAGAAAGTATTTAGGCATATCTAGTCTTCACTTCATATTTCGATGGATGAAGTTTAGTTATTTGCTACAGCTGATAAAAATCGTTTTAGGCGATGCTTATGTAGAAAGCCCTTTTTTTGTGTTTCTAGTATTTTATTGACTAGCGTTCGTTCTTTTTTTCTATAGTGGAGATAGTCGCACGTAATGACAGATCACAGCCATATTATTAAAAGCTTGTGGTAAAAAGGGGTTTCGTTCTAATGCCCGAAAATAATATTCTAAAGCTTTGGTATGTTCCCCATTACTTGTATGGATAAGGCCTATATTATAGAGTATATAACTTCGATCATAGGGGTCAATTTCTAGTCGCATAGCTTCATAATAATTCTGTAATGCTTCCGCATAATTTCCTTCAGATTGAGCCGACATCCGTTACGGTCGTCATTCGCTTTAACGAACTCTCCGTTTCAGAACCGTATGTGAGATTTTCATCTCATACGGCTCCTCCTTTAGGTGCATAATGAAAATAATATATGTAAAAATGTGATGTCATTATGAACTAAGCGGGGCTAATGTTTTTACAAGAAATCCCTAGCCAACCTTCTTGCAAAAGATCTTTTCTTACTACCAAGTGGGTTCATGCTAGATAAAAATAAAAAAGGAAACTCTAAAAATTTCTTTGTTCTCAACGCCCCTAAGTTTCCAGGAATTAGTCACTTCAACAGTCTTCAATGGTTATACGGGTATCCAAAATACGAACGAGATGGATGTTTATTGTTCCAACCATTTTAATTAGTCCCAATCCCAACGAAGAAGAAGAAAGAAAGGGAATCATTTTTAAGAAAGTTTTCGTGTTGTTGATTTCTCGGCGTAGTGCTTCTTCCCCTATGCCTCCTATTCGTATATTGTATTAGTGTAGTAGGATTGATCTGTAATACGGGAACCATAGGTAAAAACCTTTTGCTCAATACTATAATTCACAATTGAAGCATCTAAGGCTGCATTAATCGTGGATACATGACAGAAGGGATTGTTTTTTTTATATTATAAACTTCACCTTCAAAAGCGTAGATTTTTTTTCAATACTCGTTTTTCTTTCTATTCCAATCAAAATCGGCGAGAAAAAAAAATAATGATAATCAAATCGCACCATCTCTGTAATAAGTAAATGCCTCTTTTTCTCCGGAAGTTGTCGGAATGACTCGTAATAAGATATCGGCTACAATTGTAAAGGTTTTATCAATAAAATTTCCATTTATACGCGATCTTGGCATAGGTAGTAATCCATTCTCTAACTCTTTTTATTTCCTTTACCTTTTCTTTTGTGAGAAAATTTTCTCACAAACAAAGGAATTGTATAGTACGAACTAACATAAAAGCGGACTCATTAAAAAAAACCTTCTATCTACTTCCAAATTTTCCGGTCAAAAAGGGTATCTATTAACCATAATCTAAAAAACGATGAATAACTCGCTATTCACCCAGATACTCAGTCATAATCTTGATGTCGGAGAGATGGCCGAGTGGTTGAAGGCGTAACATTGGAACTGTTATGTAGACTTTTGTTTACCGAGGGTTCGAATCCCTCTCTTTCCGTACTTTCAACAAATTCACCAATCTTACGTGATTGACCACAATGTATCAAATCCAATAAAAAAGAATCGATATAAGATCTACCTTGTTTTGATTTTGAAATAGATTCTCTATTCCTAATTTCTTTCATATGGAAAATGCTGGGAAGAGCAAACAAGGGATCCCAATCTCCCTACCAATCTATGATACATGAATAGGAAAAATATTCTTTGACAAAATCCCTTACCTTGTGCCTTTTTATTTTTAATGGAAAAGGGGAGTTGTCCGAACTCTTGTTTTTAGTAATTTTTTTTTTTTTTTTACTTAAGTTAGGTTTATTAAGTCTGTCGAGAGTAATATTCTACGACAAGCAATTCATTTATTTTCAAACCGACGCATTTCCTATCTATTATTTGATTGACTAACCCTTCATATTGGAATGTGTGAAGAGTCAGATGGTTTGGCAATTCCTCAGGGGCAGATGAATCAAGAAGATTTTGAACCAAAGTTCTAGAGTTTTGTTCATCCTTCACTGTAATAATATCTCGGGGTTTGCAGCGATAACTTGGTATATCAACTATACGACCATTAACTAAAATATGTCCATGATTAACTAATTGGCGCGCTTGAGGAATAGTCAAAGCCATACCCAATCGAAAAAGGATGTTATCCAAACGCATTTCAAGTAATTGTAGTAAAACTTGACCTGTTGACCCCTTGGCTTTTCCGGCTATACGCACATATTTAAGTAATTGGTGTTCTGTAAGACCATAATGAAAACGCAATTTTTGTTTTTCTTCTAAACGAATACGATATTGAGATTTTTTTACGGAGCGTGATTGGTTTCTAAGATCGCTTCCTGCCTTAGGCCTTTTACTAGTTAGTCCCGGTAAAGCCCCCAGACGGCGTATTTTTTTAAAACGAGGCCCTCGGTAACGTGACATAAAGACTCCTTTTTTGATTGAAATTGTACAAAACTAAATAAAATTAAAACTGAACTAAATGATAATGATAAATGACGTGAAATACACTCCACTATTGGAATACAAAGAGTAAGAAGATATATTCTCTCAATATACAGATTTTTTTTATTGTATATACAATATATATAAATCAACTAAATCACAAAAATTTTCCTTTATTTTCTTGATTAATTTTGCAAAGATCAAACTCTTTTACCCAATATATATTCCTAATATGGAAGTTTATATGACATAATATAAATGGAGTGGTAACTCTTGGAAAAAGGTCAAAGAAGTCTTTTCAATCTTCTTTGATTTTGAAAGTACATTAAAAATCATGTAAAAAAAAACGAAAAAATATGGAAAAGCCGGCTATCGGAATCGAACCGATGACCATCGCATTACAAATGCGATGCTCTAACCTCTGAGCTAAGCGGGCTCAAATAAAATAGCGCATGCATACAAATTCACTAAACTACTAGATCGTATCAATTAACTATTCTATTAATATTTTTCCTTATCTAGTTAGAATTAATGATATTCTATATATTCTAGAACAGAATATAGCTCACATAAATAGTGACTATCATTCATCATTAAATAAATAAAACATAACCTTAATTCTATCTATATATCTATATAGATATAGAATAGTATAGAATTATTAGAATTTCAAATTTACGAAGTAGACTTATAATTTTTTTCCATTGCACATTGTAGAATTCTAAGTTTCAATAATAATAATAATAAATTTCTTTTCATGAAAGTAAAAAAAAAAAAAAAGAATCGACCGTTCGACTATTTCTGAAAATTTAAGCCAAAGATGAAAAAAAAAAGAACATATATATGTTATGTAATATATAACCATATTGAATTGCAAATACAAAAATGATAGAATCTTTGTTGATTAGACTAAATCAATATGGATGGAGCTCAAAAAAATAAAAGAAGATAACAAAGACATAAAATAAGTATCTATAATGTAATGAATCCCGAGGTTTCGGCATAAGAAAAAAAAGGAAAGACATCATAATGAGATCCTAAAAAAGGGGATATGGCGGAATTGGTAGACGCTACGGACTTAATTGGATTGAGCCTTGGTATGGAAACCTACTAAGTGATAACTTTCAAATTCAGAGAAACCCTGGAATTAACAATGGGCAATCCTGAGCCAAATCCTGGTTTACGCGAACAAACCGGAGTTTACAAAGCGCGAAAAAAGGGATAGGTGCAGAGACTCAATGGAAGCTGTTCTAACAAATGGAGTTCACTACCTTGTGTTCATAAAGGAATCCTTCGATCGAAACTTCAAATCAAAAAGGATGAAGGATAAAAACCTATATTGTATAAATTTAGGTAACACAAAACGATCTCAAAAATGACGACCTGAATCTCGATTTCTATTTTTTTATAAACAAAATCAAAATGTTGTGAATCAATTCGAAGTTTAAGAAATAATATTTCTTGATTAAAATAAAATTATTCACTTCATAGTCTGATAGATCCTTGATGGAACTTAATTAATCGGACGAGAATAAAGATAGAGTCCCATTTTACATGTCAATACTGACAACAATGAAATTTATAGTAAGATGAAAATCCGTTGACTTTTAAAATCGTGAGGGTTCAAGTCCCTCTATCCCCAGCTCTACTCCCCGAAAAGGTTGACACCTTACCTTTTTTTCGTTATTATTTATTTGAATTATTTATAATCTATATCATTTTTCATTTTCAAACTTAGAAAGTCTTCTTTTATTTATAAAATCCAAGAAATTCCCGGTCCACAACTTTTTGAATTTACTACTTTTGAGTTTCTTTTCATTGACATAGACCTAAGTCATATATTAAAATGATACTGATACTTCAGTAGATTATACTTCGGTAATGGTAGACATAGCTTAATTGCGGGGGACTGAAAATCCTTGTGTCACCATTAGTAAAAGCAAGATGATCCTTCGGTAATGGTCGACATAGCTTAGTTGCAGAGGACTGAAAATCCTTATGTCACCATTAGTAAAAGCAAGATGATACTTCAGTAGATGATACCTCAGTAATGGTCGGCATAGCTTAATTGCGGGGGACTGAAAATCCCTGTGTCACATGATAATGATCCTTCAGTAAAGGTAGACATAGCTTTTTTGCAGAGGACTCGAAATCCTCGTGTCACCATTAGGAAAACGAGCATGATACTTCAGTAGATGATACTTGATACTTCAGTAGACTAATGGTGGACATAGCTTTTTTCCGGGGGACTTGAAATCGTTGTGCCACCATTCGTAAAACGAGGATGATCCTTCGCCGGGATAGCTCAGTTGGTAGAGCAGAGGACTGAAAATCCTCGTGTCACCAGTTCAAATCTGGTTCTTGGCAGAGGATTTATTAATTTTGATAAGTTTTTATTCTTCAAATTAAACGTATCTTTAGTAAAAAAAGTGCAATTATGCTTTATCCCCTCTCTTTTTTTTGTTCATGTTGTGAATCCAGCCGTTCAAAAAGAATGTATAATACTTGATACATAATACATATCCGAAAGGAAAGGTTAAATGAGTTCCGTTGAATCAAACAAGTAAAAAAAGGTCTATATGTATAGTATACTATAGTTGAAGGGCAAAAATACCCCAAGGTTCATTAGATACAATAGAAATAGAATTGTATCCCCCCCCTTCATTTATTGCTTTCCGATCTTATTTATTCATTCCCAGTTATGTGACTAAAGTTGACTAAGTTATGTGCGCGATACAAAGTTCATAATGCAGAACTCTTTTTTTTTAGTTCATCCTATTGGCTCATTTTTTATCATTCAATAAGCATCTTGTATTTCATAAAAATTGGGGGCAATATAATCCTTACGTAAAGGCCACCCTATCCAACTCTCGGGCATTAGGATCCGTTTCAGTCGTGGATGGCTATCATAAGTGATTCCTAACATATCATAAGATTCCCGTTCTTGAAAATCCGTACTTTTCCAAACCCAGAAAACGGATGGAATTCTAGGATTACTCCTGTGAGTAAATACTTTTATGCAGACTTCTTCCGCTTGATTAACACCATATTCTATTCTCGTAAGATGATACACGCTGGCTAAGAGGCCACCTGGTGCCACATCATAGGCACATTGCGAACGTAAATAATTGTAACCATATACATATAAAATTACAGCAATAGAATGCCAATCTTCGGGCTTTATTTGTAAAGTCTCTATTCCTTGATAATCGAAGCCCAACGATCTATGAACCAGCCCGCGTTTGGCTAGCCAAACGGACAAAGTGCCCTGCATCTTTTTTATTTCCCCCACACCTTTTTTATATAAAATTAAGTATTTCACATTTACCGTTAATTCTAATTTATGAAGATTTTTTTCTGATTCTCTAAAAGCCTCCCTAATTCACTAATTCGTGGGACGATACTGGACTTTTGTATTTAAAAAATGTTTCAGTAGAGATCTCTGAAGTAGATGATGGTGGATAGAGTAGTTCTTGATCATAATTTCCAATATGCGGACTGCGTACAACAAAAAACTTGTGATTGGTAGTAAAACACCGATTACCCTGTTGAGGTCTAATTCGATCCTTATAGATTTCTCTAGCTATTTTCTTACGAAGCTTTGTTATAGCGTCTATAACAGCCTCTGGTTTAGGTGGACAACCCGGCAAATAGACATCTACAGGAATTAGCTTATCAACTCCTCGAACAGTACTATAAGAATCGGTACTGAACATCCCCCCTGTAATTGTACAGGCTCCCATAGCAATAACATACTTCGGTTCAGGCATTTGTTCATATAATCGCACTAAAGAAGGAGCCATTTTCATTGTTACTGTACCTGCTGTTAAAATAAGGTCCGCCTGTCTAGGACTCGATCTTGGTACTAACCCATAACGATCAAAGTCAAATCGGGAGCCTATTAATGAGGCAAATTCAATGAAACAACAACTGGTACCATAAAGAAGCGGCCATAGGCTGGAAAGTCTTGACCAATTTGAAAGATCATTTAACGTAGTTGAAATAACGGAATTTTTTGTTGTTCGATCAAGTATGGGAAACTTAATGGAATTCATAATTGTTTCAATGGTTTTTTTTTACTTTTTTTTTTTTTATTATTGTATCAAGTATTCGGTAAACGAACTAAGACCATTCCAATGCTCCTTTTCGCCATGCATAAACTAAACCAAGAATTAGGATAAGCACGAAAATGAAAGCTTCTATAAAAGCAGATACCCCCAGTACATCGAAACTCATTGCCCACGGATACAGAAAAACAGTTTCAACATCAAAAACAACAAAAACTAGAGCAAACATATAATAACGGATTCTAAATTGTAACCAAGCATCCCCGATCGGTTCTATACCTGATTCATAACTAGAAAGTTTCTCCGGCCCCTTCCTAATTGGAGATAAAACTCCGGAAATTAGAAATGCCAAAACAGGAATAGCACTTGATATTAGTAAAAATGCCCAGAAAATATCATATTCGTAAAGCAGAAACATAGACGAACTCCTATGAATGTGGAAAAAATACCCGCTTAGTCAATTCCAATCGGAGTGGATTGGGCAAGGGATATAGAACTCTTGAGTCAAAACAAAAATTCAGGTTAATCGAATCATTTTTTTTCGTTTGGTTGTTGTGGTAGACGTCTCGTTTTAAGATTTATTGATTTCTTATTTTCAGTACACTTATTACTTAATAGTTCCATGTTTCTATTACTAATAGTTTCTAATATAATAATATAATAATATAATATGAATCTGATTAATAACTAGTAATTTTTTTTATTTCTGTTTATGTTTAAAAAAATTTTTCGAAAAATCTCTTCGTTTTTAAAATGATGACGTATCAAAAAATCCAGTAAGACTTTACCATACTCATCTTACTTAGTATTAGATAGATTGAATTTTGGTTGAATTTAATTAGATTTCTTTTTTTATTTTTAAACAAGGCCGTGTGATAAAAAAAGTAACCAAGATTGAGTGGGGATACAAAAAAAAAAAGTATTATGAACTTTTTGATTGTAGCTAGTGAACGAGGAAAATTCATATAAAAAAATTACAACTATGAAAATTAATGAAGAAAAAGGTTTATTCTAAATTATAAATTAAGTATCTATCTCGATATATCGATAGATAGTGATTGGCTCCATTGAAATAAAATTAAATTTTCCGTTTTATTCTGAACGATCCCCAGGACTTATGGTTTATGATATGGAAATTTTTTTTATGAACCGAGCAATTAAAAGTAACCTGTTAGAAATAAAGAATACAAAAAAAAGTAAAAAAATTTATCCAATTATTTTGATTTTAATGTGATTTTTTAGAATAAATTTCTTAGTTAGGGCTATACGGACTCGAACCGTAGACCTGCTCGGTAAAAGAGTTCGAACTTATTATTATCAAAATGATTCGAACTCTTTCAAAGACCCAACATGCATTTTTTTTTGCATTGGGCTCTTTCATTAACTGATCGAAAGATCAGTTAGTCTACCATATTTTTTCTTAAAAAAAAGATAAGAAATGGTTCCAAGTACTCTGATTGATTATTTTTGAATTCTAATACAATACAGAAGAACTACCAAAGTGTTTCAAAGAAGGGTTCTCTTGACGTAGGTTTGCTTTTGGTCTAGATCAACTTAAGTTAAATATAGTCTCTAACATCCTGATTAAAAAATCAAACATGAAACTTGATACACCTTAAGGTTCATAGGACGAAAAGATCATTTTTGAGTTCCTTATACTCATTCTACCTAGCATTGAGTAGACTGGGTATTCACCCTATCAATATCTCAAATCAATGATGGGTTCTATTCATTCCCTACCTAACGGGGTACTTTAATAGGACCTAATGTCAGGCTGTTGTTCTCCTCTTTTTTCCTAAAAAAAAGTCATGGAGTAAGACATCGATTTCTTAATAAGATCAATCAATTAGTTTGATTGCGTGATGGACTCCTCTGAAAAACTTTGGCGCACGTGTAAACGAGGTGCTCTACCTAACTGAGCTATAGCCCTTGTGTTTGTGATACACATTTTATCTTATCATGTAGATAATTTCTTGTCAAGATTAATATTACATGATCGAACATTATATCTCTTTGATCTCATTGTTTATTGGTATTGCTTAGAAATAATATTGGATTTATAATCCTATCGATGTGATAGGTATCCCCTTTCCTTCTCTTTACGATGATAAATAACCTACTTAACTCAGTGGTTAGAGTATTGCTTTCATACGGCAGGAGTCATTGGTTCAAATCCAATAGTAGGTATAACTTATTAGACACCATGATCAATGGTGTCTAATAAGTTTTTGTAACCAGCTTTTTTTATTTTATTGTTTTTATCGTCTTTCGATCCTATTTTTTTTATACATTCTTTTTTTTTACACGTCAGCTAGTTACAAAATCAAATCGTATTGAGAGCCTCGACTCGTGTCCGAGCTCGTCTGAGAGCTAGATTAGCCTCAATTGTCTGTCTCTTACCTTCAGCTTTTCTCAAGTTAGCTTCTGCTATTTCAAGAGTTTGCTGAGCTTCTTGTGGATCAATGTCACTATTCTTCTCTGCATCATTTACTAAAATAGTGATTTCATTATTGCCTATTCTAGCAAAACCGCCCATCAGAGCCATCGTTAACCATTGGTTAGCAAGGCGTATTTTCAAAATACCTATATCAACAGCTGTGGCAATCGGCGCGTGGTTTGCTAATACACCAATTTGTCCACTATTAGTAGATAAAATGATTTCTTTTACTTCTGAATCCCAAACAATTCGATTCGGAGTCAGTACACAAAGATTTAAGGTCATTTCTTCAATTTACTCTCCATTTCTAAGTTCGTAGCCTTCGCAGTAGCTTCATCGATGTTACCCACTAAGTAAAAGGCCTGTTCGGGAAGAGAATCAAATTCTCCGGAAAGGATCAAATTAAACCCTCTAATTGTTTCCGCTAGACCAACATATTTTCCCGGAGAACCTGTAAATACTTCTGCTACGAAAAAGGGTTGTGATAAGAAACGCTCAATTTTTCGTGCTCTTGCTACGGTTAAGCGATCCTCTTCGGATAATTCATCCAACCCCAGGATAGCTATAATGTCCTGAAGCTCCTTGTAACGTTGTAAAGTTTGTTTTACTTGTTGCGCAGTTTCATAATGTTCCTCGCCAACGATTCGAGGTTGTAGCATAGTTGACGTTGAATCTAAAGGATCTACCGCTGGATAGATACCTTTGGCAGCTAATCCTCTTGATAGTACGGTAGTCGCATCTAAATGTGCAAATGTGGTGGCAGGTGCGGGGTCAGTCAAATCATCTGCAGGTACATAAACTGCTTGAATAGAGGTTATGGACCCCTTTTTCGTAGAAGTAATTCTTTCTTGTAAAGTACCCATTTCGGTACTAAGGGTGGGTTGATAACCCACAGCAGAAGGCATTCTACCCAATAAGGCGGATACCTCGGATCCTGCTTGTACGAAACGGAAGATATTGTCGATAAATAGAAGTACGTCTTGCTCATTAACATCTCGGAAATATTCTGCCATAGTTAAGGCAGTCAGACCAACTCTCATACGAGCTCCTGGCGGTTCATTCATCTGACCATAAACTAGGGCCACTTTGGATTCCGCAAGATTTTGTTCATTAATGACTCCAGATTCTTTCATTTCCATGTAAAGATCATTTCCTTCACGAGTCCGTTCGCCTACTCCACCAAATACGGATACACCACCATGAGCTTTAGCAATGTTGTTGATCAATTCCATAATTAGTACTGTTTTACCCACGCCAGCCCCACCGAATAGTCCAATTTTTCCCCCACGACGATAAGGGGCCAAAAGATCTACTACTTTAATTCCTGTTTCAAAAATCGATAATTTTGTATCTAATTCTATAAAAGCAGGCGCGGATTTATGGATAGGAGATGTTGTGCGAGTATCGACAGGACCTAAATTATCAACGGGTTCCCCAAGCACGTTGAAAATTCGTCCTAGAGTCGCTCCGCCGACTGGAACACTTAGCGGATTTCCCATATCAACCACGTCCATTCCTCTCTTTAAACCCTCTGTCGCACTCATAGCTACAGCTCTAACTCGATTATTTCCTAATAATTGCTGTACTTCACAAGTCACATTAATTTCTTGACCAAGAGTATCTCGACCCTTAACCACTAGAGCATTGTAAATATTAGGCATTTTGCCCGGGGGGAAGGCTACATCCAGTACCGGACCAATGATTTGGGCGATACGTCCCAGGTTTTTTTTTTCACGTATCGAAACCTCTGGATTTGAAGTAGTAGGATTTGTTCTCATAATAAAAAAAATATGTTAAATTTTGTTACGAATTTTTTCGAATACAGAAAAAATCTTCGATAGCAAATTAATCGGTTAATTCAATAAAAAGTGGGAGTAAGCACTCGATTTCGTTGGTCCCACCCAAGCGGATGTGGAATTCAATTTTTTATTCATTCAATGAAGGAATAGTCATTTTCAAGCTCAACTAACTGAAACCTAGTTTTAAAATAAAAAATATATGAATAAAAAAATTTTTTGCGGAAAGTCTTTTATTTTTTTATCATAATAGGAATAGGCAAGCCTTTGTTTTATCTAGCGAATTCGAAACGGAACTTTAGTTATGATTCATTATTTCGATCTCATTAGCCTTTTTTTTCGTATTTTCATTTTAGCATATCCGGTTATGCGTCCCATTTATTCATCCCTTTAGCAACCCCCCCCCTTGTTTTTCATTTTCATGGATGAATTCCGCATATTGTCATATCTAGGATTTACATATACAACAGATATTACTGTCAAGAGTGATTTTATTAATATTTTAATATTAAATATTTGGATTTATAAAAAGTCAAAGATTCAAAACTTGAAAAAGAAGTATTAGGTTGCGCTATACATATGAAAGAATATACAATAATGATGTATTTGGCGAATCAAATATCATGGTCTAATAAAGAATAATTCTGATTAGTTGATAATTTTGTGAAAGATTCCTGTGAAAAAGGTTAATTAAATCTATTCCTAATTTATGTCGAGTAGACCTTGTTGTTTTGTTTTATTGCAAGAATTCTAAATTCATGACTTGTAGGGAGGGACTTATGTCACCACAAACAGAGACTAAAGCAAGTGTTGGGTTCAAAGCTGGTGTTAAAGA